AGAGTTTCCTTTACTCGCGGGCGGGCTAGCTCAATTGGGTTATATAGGGCAAAAAGCGCCTGCCGAATCAACGTGAGGAAAGAAAACTATGCGTTCAAGTTCCAAACCCAAAATGGAACACTTTTCCTACAGGCGCTATCCCAAGCCGGCCATCTGCTTTCTTCCTTTGAATTACTAGGTCTGTGAACTGAGTCATCGGATGCATATCCTCCATTCCCGTTTTCGAGTTCCTATGAAAGAAAAAAGAAGAAGGATCTGATCTATAGAGATTCTTATCTCGCCGAAGATCTTCTTGAGGGGAATCGAAGATAAGTAAATCAAATTGAATTGTTACCAGAAAATCGTGAATTCGCGTGATGAAAAGACGAGATGGAGCGCAATAAGCTTCATTTTGCCCTAATTGAGTTGTCGCCCCAGCTGTGCGCTGTTGCCGTAAATACAAAAAACCAGAACACCATCAAAGAGGCCAATGGGGCTCTTTCTTTGAATTTGGAGCAAGGTGTCCAATTTGTGTTGGAGGAGCGAATACCCGAGCATCGAACTCTACATTCCATAGTGGAGGAGGCCATCTCGCAGATGGAGAACACGGCTCCATTACCAGATGGTAATTCAGAAGCTGCGGCTGCACACCTTTGGACGAGTTGGATTTCTTCTCTTATGAGATTACCGCTTGAACCCCTTTCTCGCAGCCTCCCCGATGGTACCACAAAACTAGGGGACTACACCAGGGAACCGAGCCGGCCGGGACAACTGGTATCGTAAAGTAGAGTCGATTCAACGGTATGCCAGTTGCGTAGAGAAGTTCTACGATTTCATGATGCAGGACGGAGTATACCTCAATCTTCGTTAGTTCAGTTTCGGCTTTGTCCCAAACACTCCTTCTGTGAGGCCTCACCACACTACACTTCGGGGCAACCCAACACTACTTGGCTAGCACTGAAGTGGAGAGATTAGGCCTTGCTCTGGAGAAGGGAAAGCAGCGTAAAACCGGAAACCCTACTGTCTAACCAGTCCTCCTCTCCTTATATAACATTCGTCTTAAGCTTAAGCGCACCGTATGTTGCCCCTGATCGAGCAAATGGAGAAAGACTTATTGTAGAGTAGCTGGTTGTTTCCACCTTGGAACCAGTTTCCGGTTTTATTGACGAAAGATCATCAGAGAGGAAAAGCTCCTATAGGTGAGAAAAAGGTAGCGGATATGTTGGTTTCAGGAGTTGAGTGGATTGAAAGTCATTTATCGCTCAGTCTTAGAACAAAGGGTTTCACCGCTCTCCACAAAGCCGTTCAGGGATCTCACTTCGGAATTCGATGCAACCTTCAGGAGAAGACTAAGTCGCGACCTCCGGATCGATGAAATAGAATGATCAAACCCGGCATGAAGAGTATAGATCTGATTTGACCTTGTCTTTTATTAGAGCAAGCCCAGTCTTTAGTTTTTAGCTTCCGGAGCTGGTGCCGGCGAATGTTGTAGTCTAAGAGTTGAAGAAGACGAATGGGACCGGTCTGCTAACCTGGTAGTAGACTAATGAACTAATGAGGAGCGAAGGTACCTTTACTACTAAGGGATCGTCGACTTCCGCCTTATTGTAAGGGATTCTCGTTTGTGCCTATCCGACTCCCTACTCCGGACGTGGAACTTTATCTATAGAGAGCTACTTGCCGGATATTGAATAGCATACATCAGCCCCTTATTCATAGGCCAATTTCAGACACTACTAATAAGTTATGGCATCTACGAGTGAGGGTGGGGCGGCTTCCCCTATAACAATAATGTCTCCGAAGCTGCTGTGGTACCTGCTTGTCCAATAAGGAAGGCCTATACGAAGGTTATAGAATTCAGCTAATCCTGATATTGAAAAGGAAGTTTTCTGATGGTAACTCCCATCTTTTTAATAGATTGATTGAGTTTGTGCCATATTCAATAATAGTAGGAGCCCGGATCTGCGCATGCTGGTATAGTAAGGGAGGCTCTTAGTGGAGCAGTAAGATAGGCTATGGGGTGCGTCTATTTAGTAGAGGGACTTGTGTACGAGTGCCGGATAGTCAAGCCTAACTACGAAGAATTTCCGGAATTGAATCAATAGCCTTGATCTTCACACACAATAGGCCTTTAGCGCAGGGGTATGCTAAAAGGGATGGGTCTTAGACCTGTTGTGCGCCTTGCCACTTGCAGTAGTTTGACTAGGACGCCCTACGCGGTAGTGTGCTTGTGATACAGTACTCGTGCAACAAGGCTTACGGCAGCTCGTAGCTATTGTATTCATTGGAGTGACGGTGACGATATATTGATTGCACGGTAGTTAGGAGCTCCAACTAGAATACTCCATTTTCTAGATCCCTCCGTGCTTATCCCCCAATCCCCTAATCTTTCGTCCTCCATGAATATGAATGTGGCACCTGTCTTGAGGAATCCCTAACGGGTGATGAACAACCATTGAGGTAACCCCCGGAGCCCAGGGGCAAGACTGATGTAATGCGAAGCGCTCTCCAACAACCACTT